AGTACTTAAAACCCGTTTTGTTTTGTTCTTTTATTCCATCCTTTTGAAGTATCCACTAATAGAGGCGGGGTGATATTAGATAACTTCGTCCTTTCTCTGTTTTTTCACAAATAAGAAAAGAAGTTTCGGATTTAAGTCGAATATTAAAAGAATTACCATATATAACACAAAATTTCTCCGCCGATTCCTTCTAGTCGCGCCTCCCGGCCGGTCATTATACCTCGAGAAGTAGAAAGAATTACAATCCCTATCCCACCCAAAATTCGAGGAATGCGCTGGTAATTCGAATAGATTCGGAGACCCGGTCGGCTAATCCGTTTTAAATTTAAAAGAGCTCTATAGGGCCCTTTACTATTTCTTCTATGTTGCAGGGTTAAAACCAAAAAAGATTTTTTGTTTTCCCGGTGTTTTCGCACGTTTTTGATAAAACCTTCCCGTAAAAGTATTTTAACAATGTTTTCGGCGATGTTAGTAGATACTATTCGAACCGTTCCTTTTCTATTAATGTCAGCATTTCGTATAGAGGTTATTATGTCAGCAATAGTGTCCCTACCCATGATGAACTAAAATTATTGGTGCCTCCAAATTTGGATATAATAAACATACATGTTCTTTTTTTCTATTTATTTATGTTTATGAATTATTAAAGGTATATACGTGAGACACAATCCGTTAAATTGATCTTTAAATCTATTTCTATATCACGGTCTCATAATACTTCGGGGGCTAATGAAACTATTTTAGTAAAATTTAATTGTCTCAATTCTCGGGCAATCGCACCAAAAATTCGAGTTCCTTTTGGGTTTCCTTCTTGATCAATCACAACTGCAGCATTGTCATCATATCGTATTATCATACCGTTGTCGCGTTTGAATTCTTTACAAGTACGTACAATTACAGCTCGGATCACTTCTGATCTTTCTAGAGGCATATTTGGTACGGCTTCTTTGATCACAGCAACAATAACGTCACCAATATGAGCATATCGGCGATTACTAGCTCCTATAATTCGAATACACATTAATTCTCGGGCCCCGCTGTTGTCCGCTACATTCAAATAGGTCTGAGGTTGAATCATATCATTTTTTAATTTGTTATTTCAATGCCAATGCAAAAGGGGCGAATAAAAAAAAAGAAATACTATTTGTCTTTGTCCAAAAAAAAGAAACCTGTAATTTTTTTTTATTCCAAAGACCTCTTTCCTTTGGTTCTACATTTCTATCCCGAAATAATGAATTGAGTTCGGATAGGCATTTTGGACGCCGCTATTGAAATGGCCCTTCTGGCTATATTTTCTGCCACTCCGCCTATTTCATAAAGTACTCTACCCGGTTTAACGACAGCTACCCAATATTCGGGAGATCCTTTTCCAGATCCCATACGCGTTTCGGCAGGTCTTACTGTAACTGGTTTGTCTGGAAATATACGTACCCATATTTTTCCACCACGGCGTGCATTTCGTGTCATCGCTCGTCGCCCCGCTTCTATTTGTCTAGATGTGATCCAAGCGGGTTCAAGTGCTTGAAGAGCATATTTACCGAAACAAATATGATTACCTCGATAAGAGATTCCCTTCATTCTTCCTCTATGTTGTTTACGGAATCTGGTTCTTTTAGGGTTATAGTTGATGGTTGTTTCGCAATTCCATCTCTACTACAGAACCGGACATGAGAGTTTCTTCTCATCCAGCTCCTCGCGAATGATAAACGCTTTACATTACAAATATTTCATTTAAGATATACATACATTAATGAATAATACACCGACTCGTGGGATTCTCTGAGATGGATTTCATATAAGCTATTCGAAAATTTTTTATCTTGTTTGGATATATAACCCTTTAATTCTATATTATTATTATTATTATTTCTTTTTTTTTTTTTACGAATCTTTTTATTATTATTATTGTATCGGATTGACTAAAATGAAAATGTAAAATGGAGCAATCCAATAAAATAAAGCTTTCGCGGGCGAATATTTACTCTTTCAATATCTAGTCTATAGTCTAATTTAGTTGTAGGGTTAGTACTCGACCTCTCAGAATTGTCCCCGGTTTGTTCCGCCATCCCACCCAATGAATCATTAGGATTCGTTTTTAATAGAATCTTCTCTTCTGCATTCACGGGTTCCGTCGTTCCCACCGCTTCACAACTAATGGTTAGGTCTAAATTCCACAATGGAGCCCCAAATTAATTTATTCTTGAGTCAATCTTCTCAGTCTTTTATTGGCCCAAGGCTCTTGAGTTTTTGTTCTATTAACAGATTCATCGAATTGTGGATGAATCAGAAGTATTGATGCTTTGCTTTATTACATTGCCTTTTATGAGATGACTTATAGACCTTACATATTCTAGTGGAATCATATATCGTTCATATTCTTTTTTTATCCTTCTCTCACCCTTCCAGTTATCCACATCCTTCTCTTCTATATTTTGCTTTACAACTCATAATCTATTTTTTTTGCATAAGCAAAAAAAAAAAGATTTCAGTTGCTACAAAG